AGAATATTTAGTGTCGGGTTACTTTTCATAAATTTTTAGCAGGGACTTCCAGGCCAATTGTCGGATGCATGAATAAAGATTAGTGCACATATATATATATATATATATATATATAATGTGGATACCAATTTATACCTCAACTCGTTGGCCCATGCGTTCTTGAGTCCTCCTTGGTTTAGGGGTTTGACAAGGATAACAGGATTCGCTGAGCGTAGGGGGGTAGGGGGGTTTGTCGCGCAAAAACCAAAAAAGGGGGCACTATATAAGGATAAGTTGAACAAGAGATGAATATGTTATGCACTTGACTTAAAAATATGTGGTTCTTAAGTTTATGTCTTACAATAATTAATGTTTATTATTACATACAAGGAAAATGTTCAACCTTATATAACATTTGAGCCTGCACTCTGAGATGCCAGATGAAATGAAAAAAGGAAAAAATACGTTATGCATATAAGAGAATGCTCGGCATGTTGGGTAAAGAGACATATGTACTACACCATTAATCAAATGCCAGTATAATTATCCGAGGGTGGAATACTACAGTTATATGTTCCTGAAATAGGAACCAGATGCCAGTAATAGTTCACAGTGTGCAACCCCCACAGTTGTTGTCCTTGATTCTATCATGCATGATATACCTTTAGATAAATTAGTTGGTGGTTTCTTACTACATTAATATGGTTAGTTGGGATTTTAGTTGTTTATTTCAAAGGGAAAAATTTGAGGTCAAATTTTTATGGAGTTAATATATTAACTCATCTTTAAATAATATTATTTGTGAGTTTTAGTGTTATGCTTATGCATACCTTAATATTTAGTACGTGCTTTGTGGTTAAGATAATAAAATGGTGATAATACATATATGCACTAATACATTAATGTAATATTATGCATATTATGTACTAAACCATAAAGGGTGGTCCACCCCAGAAAATAGTTTAGTTTAGAATTCTGGCTTTGGGAGCCAGTGGTGAGAGTTAAAATCTCTCTTTTCTGGGCGCTAGGGAGGAATTTAACCTCCGATCTTCGGATTACAAGACCGATGCTTTTAGACTAAGCTACTAGGGCAGGCTCATTCTAGTGCTTTATTTTCTAATCACCCTGCTAGTGGGATAAAGACAAGGAACAGTGCAAAGTATAGTACAGACGCGATTTGTCCGATGATGATGAAGGGATGTTCTACTGGTATTCCTCCGATTCACGTCAGGATAATCATGTCCGCAACCAGAGTTCAGAATAGGAATTGGGTGATTGGGCGGAATGTCAGTCCCCGTTGTTTTGAGGTGTGCAGTAGTGGTACCACTATTAATACCAGAATGGAAAATAGCAGTGCAAGGACACCTCCGAGTTTATTAGGGATTGATCGCAGGATGGCGTAGGCAAATAGGAAGTACCATTCTGGTTTAATATGTGGTGGGGTGACTAAGGGGTTAGCGGGGGTGAAGTTTTCTGGGTCTCCCAGTAGGTTGGGGGAAAATAACGCCAGTAGTGTAAGAGCTAGGAGTATGACTACAAACCCAAGTAAGTCCTTGTACGCGAAGTATGGGTGGAAAGAGATTTTATCCGCGTCTGAATTTAACCCGATTGGGTTGTTTGATCCTGTTTCGTGTAGAAATAGGAGGTGCAGGACGGTTGCGGCGGCAATGACAAATGGTAGTAGGAAGTGAAATGCAAAGAATCGTGTTAGTGTGGCGTTATCTACTGAGAACCCGCCTCAAATTCATTGAACTAGTATGTTACCCATGTATGGTACGGCGGACAGAAGGTTTGTAATTACTGTGGCCCCTCAGAAAGATATTTGTCCTCATGGGAGGACGTAGCCGACAAAGGCTGTTATTATAACTAGTAGCAGGAGAACTACGCCAATGTTTCAGGTTTCCTTGTAGAGATAAGACCCATAATATAGGCCTCGGGCAATGTGCATGTAGATGCAGATAAAGAAGAATGATGCTCCGTTAGCGTGGACGTTGCGGATCAGTCAGCCGTAATTCACGTCCCGGCAGATGTGGGTGACTGATGAAAATGCGGTGGAAATATCCGAGGTGTAATGCATGGCTAGGAATAGGCCGGTTAGGATTTGAGTAGCCAAGCATAACCCCAGAAGGGACCCAAAGTTTCATCACACCGAAATGTTGGATGGTGCTGGTAGGTCAACCAGTGCGTCGTTAGCGATTTTGATGAGGGGATGTGTTTTTCGTAGGCTTGCCATAATGGTTCTTGTAGTTGAATAACAACGGTGGTTCTTCAAGTCATTGGTCTCGGTTAAAGTCTGAGCAAGAATTATGACCTATTTCATGTTTCTGTTATTAATAGCTTTGGTTGTGGGTTTGGTCGCTGTTGCTTCTAATCCTACGCCTTATTTTGCCGCACTTGGTTTAGTGGTCGCGGCTGGGGTTGGGTGCGGAGTTTTGGTTGGTCATGGAGGTTCTTTTCTGTCATTGGTTCTTTTTTTAATCTATCTGGGGGGAATGCTTGTAGTCTTCGCTTATTCGGCAGCTTTAGCTGCTGAGCCTTTTCCGGAAGCTTGGGGTAGCCGATCTGTGCTGGGCTATGTCTTAGTTTATCTACTAGGGGTTGGTCTAGCGGCGGGGGCGCTTTGAGGGGGTTGATATGAAGGTTCGTGGGTAGTTGTGGATGGGTTAAAAGAATTTTCTGTCTTGCGTGGTGATATTAGTGGTGTGGCTGCAATATACTCGTCTGGTGGGGCTATGCTGGTTATTTGCGCCTGGGTGTTGCTTTTAACTTTACTTGTTGTGCTAGAGCTCACCCGTGGTTTAAGCCGCGGGACTCTTCGTGCAGTTTAAAGGAGGGCGGGGATGGTGGCTAATACTAGAGTGAGGAGGAAGAGGGTTAAGTATGTTTTGATTATCCCTCGTGAGATATCATTTGTGATCTTTGCCATGGTTGTTTGTGTTAGTGCCAGGCCTTTTGGCCCAAGGGCTTCGAGTCATGTTTTGTCGAGTTGGGTGGCGGCTGATTGCCCTAGGGTAAGTTTAAGCTTTGGGAGGAGCCGGTGAGTAATCGCAGGGAAGAATCCCAGCATATTTGAGAAGTGGTGTGTAGGAATTATAGGGGTAATTTTCACTTGCTTGCTTGTCATGTTGGCTAGTTCCATGGCTACTAGTAGGCCCACAACCGTTACTAGGAGGGCTGCTATTTTTAGGGTAGTTGGTATTGTTATAATTGGTGTTTTCATTGGCGGAAAGTTTTGTGTGATGATAAGTCCTGCGACGATGCTTCCTCAGGCAAGCCGTTTGATGGAATTAATTACCAGTGGGTTATTTTCATTAATTGGGGGCAGGGGTAGGAATCGTGGGGTTCCTATGACCACAAAGTACACTAGTCGGAAACTATATACTGCGGTGAATGATGTGGCGACTAGCGTTAGGGTTAGGGCTCAGGCGTTTAGATAAGAGGTGTTTAGGGCTTCAATAATTGCGTCTTTTGAGAAAAATCCCGCCAGGAATGGGGCCCCCGTCAGGGCTAGGCTACCAATTGTGAAGTAGGTTGAGGTGGCGGGCATGATATTAAATAGGCCCCCTATTTTTCGGATGTCTTGCTCGTCGTTTAGGCTGTGGATGATTGACCCCGAGCATAGGAATAATATGGCCTTGAAAAAGGCGTGGGTGCAGATGTGGAGGAATGCTAGTTGTGGTTGGTTTAGTCCAATCGTAACTATCATTAGGCCCAATTGGCTTGATGTTGAGAAAGCTACAATTTTTTTGATATCATTTTGGGTCAGGGCGCAAGTGGCTGTGAATAGGGAGGTTAGTGCTCCAAGGCAGAGGCAGGTTGTTAGAACTAGCTGGTTGTTCTCCATGAGGGGGTGAAGGCGAATTAATAGGAAGATTCCTGCTACAACTATAGTGCTTGAGTGGAGTAGGGCGGATACTGGCGTAGGGCCCTCTATGGCGGACGGGAGTCAGGGGTGTAGGCCAAATTGGGCTGATTTTCCTGTTGCCGCCAAGGCAAGTCCTATTAAGGGGACTGTTATGTCAAAGTTTTTTGATAAGGTGAAAATTTGTTGAATTTCCCAGGAGTTGAGGTTTATTGCGAGCCGGGCCATGGTTATAATTAATCCAATATCCCCCACCCGGTTGTAGATGACGGCTTGGAGGGCCGCCGTGTTGGCGTCTGCTCGTCCATGTCATCACCCGATGAGTAAAAAGGATATGATTCCGACTCCCTCTCAGCCAATAAATAATTGAAATATATTATTAGCTGTAACTAAAATAATCATAGCTACTAAGAACGTGAGTAGGTATTTAAAGAATCGGTCAATGTTGGGGTCAGAGTGCATATATCATAGTGCAAATTCTAGAATTGATCAGGTAACGTATAGGGCAATAGGGACGAAGATTAGGGAGTAATGGTCGAATTTGAAGCTGATATTCACGTCAAACGTTTGGGTATTTATTCATTGTCAGTTTGTAATGATGCCCTCTGTTTTCAGATTAAGGAAGATCACAAGTGGTAAAAGGCTGACAAAGAATGCGGAGCTAACGGCGGTTTTGGTTGTCTCTGCCATGTTGGATCCTTGTTGGTTGGGGTTTAGTGTGGTGAGTAGTGGATAAGCTAAGATTAGGAAGATCAGGAGGAGTGATGAGTGTATAATTAGTGTCATTTTAGCTTCCACTTGGACTTGCACCAAGAGTTTTTGGTTCCTAAGACCAACGGATGAACTGTTATCCTTTGAAAGCGCAAGGAAGCCGTGGATTTTAACCTCGGGGCGTAAGGATTAGCAGTGCTTACTATTTCAGTTCCTCCTTGGTGAGTAAGGGGATTTTAGCCCCTGTCTTTAGAATCACAATCTAATATCTTGATTAAACTATACTTACAATAGCACCACCCTCATATGAGTTCTGGTTTTGTTATTAGTAGGAGGATGGGAACTAATTGCAAGGTCATTAGCAGGTGTTCTCGGGTGTGAAATGGTTGAAGCCCCGTGATATGATTTGGTGTCGGGCCTCGCTGTGACATGAGGAATATGTATAAGGAATAGCCAGCTGTAATCAGTGTTCCTAGTCCGGTAAGCAGGATCGTTCATGGGGATCAGCTGAATAGTGTTGTGATGATCATGAGTTCCCCCTTTAATTTAGGCAGCGGCGGGAGTGCGAGGTTGGCTAGGTTGGCGATGAATCATCATACCGCGGTTAGTGGAAAAATCACTTGTAGTCCTCGGGCAAGGACTATTGTTCGGCTATGAGTTCGTTCGTATGCTGTGTTGGCTAGGCAGAATAATGCTGAGGATGCCAGCCCATGGGCAATTATTAAAATGATTGCTCCTGAAAATCCCCATGGGGTTTGGATTAGGATCCCCCCTGCCACCAGTCCTATATGACTTACAGATGAGTAGGCGATTAGTGATTTTAGGTCCGTTTGTCGAAAGCAGATTGATCCGGTTATAATAATGCCTCATAGGGCTAAGATGATGAACGGGTAAGCTAGTTCTTTTGATAGGGGGTCTAGCATTACTATTATGCGTATTATCCCGTATCCGCCAAGCTTTAGCAGAACCGCTGCTAGTACTATAGATCCTGCTACGGGGGCTTCTACGTGCGCTTTTGGTAATCATAGATGAACGCCATATAATGGTATTTTAACTAAAAATGCGATTAGGCAGCTGGCCCATCAGAGCATGTGACCTCAGGAGTTGAGTTGTAAGGGCTGAGAGTATTGGAGCACTAATATTGATAATGTCCCGGTAGACTGTTGAAGGAGAAGTAGGGCAACCAGAAGTGGGAGGGATCCCGCCAGCGTATAGAATAGGAAGTAGGTCCCCGCATTAAGTCGTTCGGTTTGATTACCTCACCGGGTAATAATAATAAGGGTTGGAATAAGGGTGGCTTCAAACATAATATAAAATATAATGATCTCTGTGGCGCCGAATGCTATGATTAAGAAAGTTTGTAGTGAGGCAAGGAGTATAATATACGAGCGCTGTCGGCTAATTGGTTCGGGGTTGATGTGATTTTGGCTGGCTAGGATCATGAGTGGAAGTAATCAGCATGTTAATACCAGAAGGGGGGTTGACAACGGGTCCGTGGCCAGGAATATGTTGGAGGAGGCCCATCCGGTCTCGGATGTTCACTTTAGTCATGTTAGACTGATGAGGGCGATCAGGAGGCTATGTGCGGTTGTGGTTGTTCATAACCATTTAGGGGAAGTAAGTCAAATTGTTGGAAATAGCATAATTGTGGGAATTAATACTTTTAGCATTGTAGAAGATTAAGGTTTTGTAGGCGGTCGGTGCCGTGGGTGCGGGCGGTGGCAACTAGTAGTGCTAGACCGGTGCTTGCTTCACAAGCAGAGAAGGCTAAGAGCAGTATAGGGGCTGTTGAGAATCCTGTGGACTCGAACTGTAGTGCTCATAAGGCCAGCGCAATAAATAGGGATAATATTATTCCTTCCAGGCATAGGAGTGCGGAGAGTAGGTGGGTTCGGTGGAATGCTAATCCCATTATACCTAAAATAAATGCTGAGCTAAAGCTGAAATGTACGGGTGTCATGAGGGGGTCGTGGAATTAAACCACGATTTTCTGAGCCGAAATCAGAGGTCTTATCTTGGACTAACCCCCTATTCTGCTCATTCTAAGCCGCCTTGAGTTCATTCGTAAATTAGTCCCAGGGTCAGTAAAATTAGGACTGTTGTGGCCCAGAAGAATGTTCCGGTGGGGTTGTGGAGTTGATCTCCTCATGGTAGTGGGAGGAGGAGGGCAATTTCTAGGTCAAAGAGGAGAAATAGGATTGCCACTAGGAAGAAGCGTAGGGAAAATGGTAGGCGGGCGGATCCTAATGGGTCAAATCCGCACTCATATGGTGATAATTTTTCTGCATCGGGGTTTATTTGTGGTAGTCAAAAAGACACGATTGCTAGAACTAAGGATAGGGTTATTGTAATAACTAAGATGGTTATAATCAGATTCATTATCTTTCCTTGGGGTTTAACCAAGACTGTGTGATTGGAAGTCACTTGTACTAACTTTAATACTAGAAAGATTATGAGCCTCATCAATAGATAGACACGTAGAGGAACAGTCACACTACGTCGACGAAGTGTCAGTATCAGGCAGCGGCTTCAAAGCCAAAATGGTGTTCAGATGTAAAGTGGTATTGGATTTGACGCAGAAGACATACTGCTAAGAAGGTCGATCCAATAATGACGTGTAGTCCATGGAATCCTGTGGCCACGAAGAATGTTGAGCCGTAGACTCCGTCTGCGATTGTGAAGGGCGCTTCATAATATTCTATGGCTTGGAGTGCAGTAAAATAGAACCCTAGTAGAATAGTTAATGTTAAAGATTGAATGGCTTGTTTTCGTTCTCCCTCCATAATGCTGTGGTGGGCTCATGTTACTGTAACCCCTGATGCTAGTAGTACGGCCGTGTTGAGGAGTGGCACTTCAAAGGGGTCTAGTGGGATAATTCCTGTGGGGGGTCAGCATCCTCCCAGCTCTGGTGTTGGTGCTAAGCTTGAGTGGTAAAAGGCTCAAAAGAACCCGAGGAAAAAGAATACTTCGGAGGTGATAAATAGAATTATTCCGTATCGTAGCCCCTTTTGTACTGGGGGTGTATGGTGGCCTTGGAAGGTCCCCTCTCGGATAATATCACGTCATCATTGGTATATGGTGAGAAGTAGGAGAATTATTCCTAAAGTTATAAGTGTTGTTGAGTGAAAGTGGAATCAGATTGCTAAACCGGATGTTATTAGTAGGGCAGCGATAGCTCCGGTCAGTGGTCATGGGCTTGGGTCAACTATATGATAGGCATGTGCTTGGTGGGCCATTAAACGTTTTCTTGTAAATAAAGGCTTAAAAGAAGTACAAATACATAGGCTTGGATCATTGCTACTGCAACCTCTAATAATGTGAGTAGAAAGAGTACGGCAGCAGTTAAGATTGCTACTGTTGGCATTATTGGTAGAAGAACAAATACGGCTGTGGCGATGAGTTGAATTAACAGGTGACCCGCGGTCAGGTTGGCTGTGAGTCGAACCCCCAGGGCTAGTGGTCGGATAAATAGGCTAATTGTTTCGATAATAATTAGTACAGGGATTAGTGGAATGGGTGTTCCCTCTGGCAGGAGGTGTCCTAAGGCGACTGTTGGTTGATTTCGTATCCCAATAATCACTGTAGCGAGCCATAGTGGTACGGCAAATCCCATATTGAGCGATAATTGCGTTGTAGGTGTGAAAGTGTACGGGAGTAGGCCTAACATGTTAGTTGTAATTAAGAAGATTATTAATGAGGCTAGTAATAACGCTCATTTATGTCCTTCTACATTCAGTGGTAGTATTAGTTGGTTTGTGAATCGGTTAATAAATCATCCTTGAATCGTAATAAGTCGGTTATTAATTCACCGAGATGAGGGGGTTGGGTAGAGTACTCAGGGGAGTGCAATTGCGATCGCAATTAACGGGATCCCTAGATATGATGGGCTTGCAAATTGGTCGAAGAAGCTTACTATCATGGTCAGTCTCAGGACTCAGTTTTGTGTTTTTCAGCACTTACTGGAGTTGGTTCATTTGGTGAAATATGGTTTAAGATTTTAGTTGGAATAATAGTTAAGAAAATTAATCAGGAAAACACTAAAATTGCGAATCAAGGGCCGGGGGTTAATTGTGGCATTTCACTAGAGGTGGTTAGGAATCACCAATCTTTGGCTTAAAAGGCCAATGCTTTGTCCAATATTTAGCTTCCTAGCGAGGCGTCTTCTAGTATTAGTGAAGATCAGTTTTCAAAGTGTTCTAGCGGGACTGCTTCAACTACGATAGGTATAAAGCTGTGGTTGGCCCCGCAGATTTCAGAGCACTGTCCGTAAAATACTCCTGGGCGGGAGGCGATAAAAGCGGTTTGATTAAGTCGTCCTGGGACTGCGTCCATTTTTACACCTAGGGATGGAACGGCTCAGGAGTGTAGTACGTCTTCAGCGGACACTAAAACACGAATTGGGGATTCTATTGGGACAACTATTCGGTGATCCGTTTCTAGAAGTCGGAATTGCCCCGGGGTAAGGTCTTGGGTTGGTACTATATAAGAGTCGAAGCCTAGATTTTCATAATCCGTGTACTCGTAGCTTCAGTATCATTGGTGTCCTATCGCTTTAATTGTTAGGTGGGGGTCATTAATTTCGTCTATAAGATAGAGAATGCGCAGGGAGGGTAAGGCAATTAGTACTAAAATAACAGCTGGTAGAATAGTTCATACAATTTCGATTTCTTGAGAGTCCAAAATATATTTATTAGTAAGCTTGGTGGATACCATTGCAACAATAATATATAGTACTAAGGTGCTAATTAGGAATACAATTATTAATGCATGGTCGTGGAAGTGAAGAAGTTCTTCTATAACGGGTGATGCCGCGTCTTGGAATCCTAGTTGTGTTGTATGTGCCATTAAGCCCTGGGCTTAAGACATGCAGGGATTTAACCTACAATTTCACCTTGACGAGGTGATGTAATTTACATTTTACTAATGTCTTTAGAAGAAAGTGACAGAGTGGTTATGTGGCTGGCTTGAAACCAGCATATGGGGGTTCAATTCCTCCCTTTCTCGTTAATTTGATTGAATTTGAACAAATGCTGGCTCCTCGTATGTGTGATAAGGAGGGGGGCAGCCATGAAGTCATTCTACGTTTGTTATTGTTAGTTCTACAGATAGTACTTCTCGTTTGGCGGCAAAGGCTTCTCATAGAATAAATAGGAATATAATAACCGCTACTAGAGAAATTAATGATCCGATGGATGACACTGTATTTCACAGGGCATATGCATCTGGGTAATCAGAGTACCGTCGTGGCATGCCCGCTAGTCCAAGGAAATGTTGTGGGAAGAATGTAAGATTAACTCCAATAAACATAACACCGAAGTGAATTTTTGTTCAGGTGCTGTGAAGGGTGTACCCGGTTAGTAGGGGGAATCAGTGCACAAAGGCTGCTATAATGGCAAATACAGCACCCATTGATAATACGTAGTGGAAGTGTGCAACCACATAGTAAGTGTCATGAAGGACAATGTCAAGTGATGAGTTAGATAGGACAATTCCTGTGAGTCCTCCAACTGTAAATAGGAAAATGAACCCGAGGGCTCATAGTAGGGGTGTTTCTCATTTGATTGATCCCCCATGGAGTGTGGCCAGTCAGCTAAATACTTTTACACCTGTTGGGATCGCGATAATTATTGTTGCAGATGTAAAGTATGCACGAGTGTCTACGTCCATCCCGACAGTAAACATGTGGTGGGCTCACACAATGAATCCTAGAAGGCCAATGGCCATTATAGCTCAGACTATTCCCATGTATCCGAATGGTTCTTTTTTGCCTGAGTAGTAGGCTACAACGTGAGAAATAATTCCAAATCCTGGAAGGATTAGAATATAAACTTCGGGGTGTCCAAAGAATCAGAATAAGTGTTGGTAAAGGATCGGGTCCCCCCCTCCTGCCGGGTCAAAGAATGTGGTGTTGAGGTTTCGATCTGTCAGGAGTATTGTAATTCCAGCAGCTAATACAGGTAATGATAGGAGAAGTAGCACGGCGGTTACAAGGACTGATCATACGAATAGGGGTGTTTGGTATTGGGAGATGGCCGGAGGTTTCATATTAATAGTTGTGGTGATGAAATTGATGGCCCCTAGAATTGATGAGATACCCGCTAAATGGAGGGAGAAAATTGTTAGGTCTACTGACGCTCCTGCGTGAGCTAGATTCCCTGCAAGGGGTGGGTATACTGTTCACCCTGTTCCGGCCCCGGCTTCAACACCAGAAGAAGCCAGTAGGAGCAGGAATGATGGGGGCAGTAGTCAAAAGCTCATGTTATTTATTCGCGGGAATGCTATGTCAGGGGCTCCAATTATTAGCGGTACAAGTCAGTTTCCAAACCCTCCAATAAGAATGGGCATTACTATAAAGAAAATTATTACGAAGGCGTGAGCAGTAACGATTACATTGTAAATTTGGTCATCACCTAGAAGCGACCCGGGTTGGCTTATTTCGGCCCGAATGAGGAGGCTTAAGGCGGTTCCTACTATTCCGGCCCAGGCACCAAATACAAGATAAAGGGTACCAATGTCTTTGTGGTTAGTAGAGAAGAATCAGCGCGTGATTGCCACAGGTAGGGTAGCCGAGTGCCCAGGCGGTGGGTTGTAGCCCCGAAGACAGAGGTTTAAGTCCTCTTCCTATCAGCCCCGTGGTGAAGAACACATTGGATTGCAAATCCGAAGACGTAGACTAATACTCTGCCGGGGCTTTTCCCCGCCTCACTGAGGCAGGCGGCGGGAAAAGTAGATGGATGCTCGCTGGCTTGAGCGCTTAGCTGTTAACTAAGAGTTTGTAGGATCGAGGCCTTCCCATCTAGTAAGGCCTTAGCTTAATTAAAGCGCCTGATTTGCAATCAGGAGATGTAAGTTAATCTCTTGTAGGCCTTAATCAGGGACTAGAAGATTTTCACTTCTACTTAGAGCTTTGAAGGCTTTTGGTCTAATATTATCCTAAGTCCCTAAGTGGTTAGTATCAGGATAGCCGGGGTGACTGGCAGTAATCCTAGGGTAGACACGATAAATAAAGCCAAGGGCAGGGAGATTTGGGTTGTTTGGGTTCGCCAGGGGGTAGTTGAGTTGGTCGTGTTGGGGGAGACGGTTAGTGTTATTGCGTAACATAGTCGTAAGTAGAAATACAGGCTAATTAATGCGGTTAGAGCTATGGCTGTGGCGATGAGGGGAAGGTCTTGCTTTGCTAACTCTTGTAGAATCATTCATTTTGGTATAAATCCTGTAAGTGGTGGGAGGCCCCCCAGTGAGAGCAGGACCAGGGCAGTTGTTGACGCCAGTACAGGGCTTTTTGATCAGGTTGTTGCGAGTGTGCTAATTTTGGTCGCCAGTGACATTTTTAGGGTCAGGAATGCTGCGGAGGTTATAATAATATATGTTCCTAGTGCAATTAGGGTGAGTTGGGGGGCGTATTGGATTACAATAATTATCCACCCTATATGGGCGATTGAAGAATAGGCTAGGATTTTTCGCAGCTGGGTTTGGTTTAGGCCACCTCATCCACCTACCAATGTGGATGCGGCTCCTAATAGTGTTAGTAGTAGCGGGTCAATGGTTTGTGCTGTTTGGACGATAAGTGCGAATGGGGCAAGCTTTTGTCAGGTGGACAGGATAAGGCCTGTAAGCAGGTCTAATCCTTGCAGAACTTCTGGTATTCAGAAGTGTACTGGTGCGAGTCCAATTTTAAGTGCCAGAGCGGCTACGAACATTGTGCTGGCGATAGGGTTTGACAGGTCGTTGATGCTTCACTCCCCTGTTGCCCAGGCATTTGTTGTGCTTGCAAACAGAATTATTGCCGCTGCAGTGGCTTGGGTTAAGAAGTACTTTGTAGTTGCTTCTACCGCGCGGGGGTGGTGATGTTGCGCTATTAGGGGGGTGATTGCCAGTGTATTAATTTCCAGGCCTATTCAAGCCAGGAGTCAGTGAGAGCTAGCAAAGGTTAGAGTAGTTCCTAGTCCTAGGCTGGATAGTAGGATTGCAAGTACGTATGGGTTCATTGGCGGAGGAGGGATTTTAACCGTCATGTTCGGGGTATGGGCCCGAAAGCTTTATTAGCTGACCCCGCCCATAGAAAGTGGTGTAAAGGAAGCACCAAGAGTTTTGATCTCTTGAGTATGGGTTCAATTCCCTTCTTTCTAGGAACTGAGGGGATTCTAACCCCTGTAAATCACTCTATCAAAGTGGTCCTTAGGTGCTCAGGCACAGTTCCCCAGTTACAGTTGTGGGGGCAGGCCCGCCAGTGCGATGGGCAGGGCGGTGTGTCATAGCACGAAGGCGAGTGTGAGGGGGAGGAAGTTTTTTCAGACCAGGTGTATTATTTGGTCATATCGGAACCGTGGGTACGAGGCTCGCACTCACAGGAACACGACGGATAGGAGTGCGGCCTTGGTTATGAGGTTAATTGTTGCAAGCTCGGGGATGCTAGGGATATGTGAAGCTCCTAGGAATAGTACGGCTGAGAGGGTATTTATTAGAAGGATGTTAGCGTATTCGGCCAGGAAAAATAGGGCGAAGGGTCCCCCTGCATATTCCACATTAAAACCAGATACTAGTTCTGACTCTCCCTCTGTGAGATCAAATGGTGCTCGGTTTGTCTCGGCCAGTGTTGAGATATATCATATTGCAGCTAAGGGCCAGGCGGGTACAAGCAGTCAAATGCTTTCCTGGGTAACATTAAATGTCTGTAGGGTATACCCCCCTGAAAAAATAATTACGGAAAGGAGGATTAGTCCTAGGCTGACTTCATAGGAAATTGTTTGGGCTACGGCCCGAAGGGCCCCAATTAATGCATACTTTGAATTAGATGCCCAGCCCGATCCAAGGATCGAGTAGACTGCAAGGCTTGATAGGGCCAGGATGAACAAGATCCCTAAATTAAGATCAGTTACTGGGTGGGGTATGGGCATTGGTGCCCACAGGGTTATGGCCAGGGTTAGTGCAAGTATTGGGGCGGCTAGAAATAAAAATGGAAATGATGTGGATGGGCGAACGGGTTCTTTAATGAATAGTTTCACACCGTCGGCGATGGGTTGCAGCAGCCCATAGGGTCCTACCACATTTGGTCCTTTTCGCAATTGTATATACCCCAGCACTTTTCGTTCAATTAGTGTTAGGAAGGCCACTGCCAGAAGTACGGGGACAATGTAGGCTAGAGGGTTGACTAGGTGTGTAATTAAGATGTTTAGCATAAACTGGGAAGAGGATTTGAACCTCTGGCTAAAAGGGCTTAGGCCTTTCGCAATTTACCATGCTCTGCCACCCCAGTATGTCCTTATTTTGGCCGGCTGGGATTTTGGCTCTCCCTTTACTTTATTTATTTGTCTTCATAAATTAGGGGTGGGGCGTGCTTCAAGTATGGGCCCCCCTTTTCCGATCCTTTCGTACTAGGAAAAGTAGCGTTACAGATAGAAACTGACCTGGATTGCTCCGGTCTGAACTCAGATCACGTAGGACTTTAATCGTTGAACAAACGAACCCTTAATAGCGGCTGCACCATTAGGATGTCCTGATCCAACATCGAGGTCGTAAACCCCCTCGTCGATATGGACTCTGGGAGAGGATTGCGCTGTTATCCCTAGGGTAACTTGGTTCGTTGATCGGCTTTGTTGCCGGATCATGTTTGGTCAGATGTTCTGTGGCTTAGAGATGTCTCTCTTGGCTTTAGGAAATTTTCCCAGATCCACTTGGAGGCTTTTCTTTCCTCCGCGGTCGCCCCAACCGAAGGTAAAATATCATGTTCCACAAGGTTTTTTCTTTTTATTAAGTTGCTTGACGTGGTTGAGTTTTGTACCTTAAGCTCCAAAGGGTCTTCTCGTCTTGTATTATTATACCCGCTTCTGCACGGGTAGATCAATTTCACTGACTTGAAAGGGGAGACAGTTAAGCCCTCGTTTAGCCATTCATACAGGTCTCTATTTAAAAGACAAGTGATTGCGCTACCTTTGCACGGTCAAAATACCGCGGCCGTTGAACTTGTGGTCACTGGGCAGGCTGGACCTCCTATACTTGGTTATGTTGCAGGAGGCGATGTTTTTGGTAAACAGGCGAGGCTTGCGTTTGCCGAGTTCCTTCCTTTTCTTTTAGTCTTTCCTTTAATAGCACTCCAGTGTGGGGGTAACGATGGTTTAATTGTGTGGTTTTCTTGGCTTTATTTGTAGTTCACATTGCTCTCTTGGGTTGAGCTCGTTAATTGCCAATGGTGGGTCCGATTTGGCTTACACTTGTGCTTGGAGAAGGGCAGGCCTTCTTGTTACTCATTTTAGCATAGTCTCTTCCATGTAGGCATGGATTGGCCTAATAGTATTTAGGGGAATAAGATTTCTTGTCAGAATAATAAACTTCTTTCTGTCTGAGCTTTAACGCTTTCTGTTTAGGTGGCTGCTTTTAGGCCCACTAGAACAGTATGTTTTATGTATTATGATCTTTATCCTCCTGTAAAGGTTGTGTCCTTTGTTAAAGGGGCTGTACCCCCTTCAACTAACTCTCGTGTATTTCTCTTAGTCTTATTTATATTTTGATTGGAGGAGTGCGAGGCTGAACTTCTATTCATTTCTTAGGCAACCAGCTATCACCAGGTTCGGTAGGTCTGTCACTTCTACCCGGAGTTCTTCCCACTCTTTTGCCACAGAGACGGGTTGGCCCTTAATAGGCTGTCTCGGGGTAGCTCACTTGGTTTCGGGGTTTCAAACTAAAGGTCTCTTTGCTTGGGGTGTACTGGCTAAATCATGATGCAAAAGGTACAAGATTTAATCTTTGCTTTTTTGTGCTTATATGGGTTGTTTCACTTCTCTTTCAGCTTTCCCTTGCGGTACTATTTCTATTGCTTTGGTGGGACCTTTTCCGTCTCCCGTACTCAGGTAAAAGAATGGTTTAGTTTTTGGTGTTGGGCTTATTTTATTTTATTTACATTGTCTAGTTATTTGGGTGGTCAAGCTAGCTGTTTGGCTCAGGGTGATCCAGTTTGCATGGATGTCTTCTCGGTGTAAGTGAGATGCTTGACTGACTCAGCCACGCCCTGGGTTTGATCCAAGTGCACCTTCCGGTACACTTACCGTGTTACGACTTGCCTCCCCTTGTCAGTGCTAACATATTAGGTATTTTTGGTGCGTTTAGACAGGGGAGAGTGACGGGCGGTGTGTACGCGTCTCAGAGCCGGGTTCAAAGGGACACTCTATTTCCCTTTTACTATTAAATCCTCCTTCAAGCACTGTTTCATGGTGCATGTTCGTAATATTCTATAAATAGAAAATGTAGCCCATTTCTTCCCACCTCATACGCTACACCTCGACCTGACGTTCTGGGCTGTGCCCATCTTGCTTACTTTTATACCCTTCACAGGGTAAGCTGACGACGGCGGTATATAGGCTGGGGTGACTAGAAGTGGTGAGGTTAAACGGGGGTTATCGGTTCTAGAACAGGCTCCTCTAAGGGGGTCTGAGACACCGTCAGGTCCTTTGGGTTTTAAGCTAATGCTCGTAGTACCCTGGCGGACATCTAATTGTAGTTGGATGTCTGAGTTTACGGCTGAGCATAGTGGGGTATCTAATCCCAGTTTGTTTCTCAGCTTTCGTGGAGTCAGGTGGGTTTATTAAAGCTACTTTCGTATATAGGGCCTCGGACACCTAGAAGCGTATGACGGCCAAGGGGCCATTTGGCTTTATCTTATCTATCCTTAACCACCCTTTACGCCGTTATGATATCAACTAGGGCCTCTCGTCTAACCGCGGTGGCTGGCACGAGTTTTACCGGCCCTCTTAACACTAACTGAGTCAAGTTTTCACTCATGGCTTAATGTTTATCACTGCTGAATTCCCTTGGGGGTGTGGCTTGGCTAGGCGTCTTGGGCTAATGTTTGTGCCTGATGCCCGCTCCTCGTCCCCGGGGAGGGGGATTGAGGGCATATTCACTGGGCTGCGGAGACTTGCATGTGTAAGTTGGGTTAGAGCTGATAGTAAGGTCGGGACCATGCCTTTGTGCACGCGGAGTTTCTTAGGACTCATCTTAGCATCTTCAGTGCTATGCTTTATATTAAGCTACGCTAGC